CACTAATTGGATTAATGGATCATCCAGTTGGAAATTATAACAGAATGCATAAGACGTTAGAAGGAGTTCTAAAATACATATACATATAGTATACCACTGAATGACCTTATTTCCTCTATGAGGAAGAAAGAAAATTAAGGAACCCGCAGATATTGGCAAAGCGACAATTATTGTTAACCAAGGAAAAAATTTCGTGGTAAAGACAAGATACACTTGGACCAGAAAAACCCGTGCTCAAAAATGAAAATAATTTGAGCACGGGTTTTGTCGGTAAAAAAAATAAAATTGATTCAAGTAGAGTTTTCTGGAACGTATCAATAAGCTAGACCCATACTACGAGTTGTTTCATGCCATAAATAGACCCGAACACTCAAGAAATCCGTTGGACAGGCAGATTCACATCTTTTACAGCCAACGCAGTCTTCTGTTCTTGGAGCAGAAGCAATTTGTTTAGCTTTACACCCATCCCAAGGTATCATTTCTAATACATCAGTCGGGCAAGCTCGTACACATTGAGTACATCCTATACACGTATCATAAATCTTTACTGAATGTGACATTAGATCTATCCATTTTTAACGTCATAAAATTTCGACCTAGTAAGCTCATAAAGAAATCCTATATTTAGATACCAGATGAATCAACAAGTTATCAGACTTTTTCCAATCAATCTATTTCTGAATTGGTTTATTATAAAGATAAAGCGCCAAAATGCTTTGATTTATTATGTTTTTGCAAAAAAAATGATACCTTAAGGTAGCAAGCATGCTAATTCGACTTTCTTTATGAATATTAGAATTTATATGATAAATACTACTTATTCAACAAATTCGATTGATTAATACGAGTTGATTTTCGATTACGATAAATTGATGAAACAATAGCCGGTCCAATAGCTGCTTCAGCGGCTGCAATAGCTATAACAAAAATTGAGAAAATGTCTCCCTTTAATTCACGATTATCAAAAAAATCAGCAAATGTTACAAAATTGATATTAACTGCATTCAATATAAGTTCAAGACACATAAGGGCTCTAACCATATTTCGACTTGTTATCAATCCATAGATACCAATAGAAAATAAATAGGCACTCAAAACAAGTACATGTTCGAGCATCATTTAAAACTCCTTATCAATCTCATTCATTTCAATCTAAACACTAATTCAATGGATTCAATTGAATCCCATATAACAAGCGTGGACTATTTGAATTGCTGATTTATTATTGACGAGCTACAGCAATTGCACCTATTAAAGCAACTAAAAGAATTATTGAAATGAGTTCAAATGGAAGAAAAAAATCTGTCGATAAATGAATTCCAATTTGTTGACTGTTACTTATCAAATCTTGCTCTACAATCTGGTTTGATCTTGTAGTCCAAACAATGCCGTACCATGACGTCTCTGGAATAGTAGTAATTAGTGAAATAAAAAGACTTGTACAAACCATCGAAGTAACTCCATCCCCAACAGTCCAAAGATGAAAATCTTTATAATATTCTGACCCATTCATGAACATCACAGCAAAAATGATTAAAACATTTATAGCCCCTACATAAATAAGTAGCTGCGCAGCAGCTACAAAGTAGGAGCTCAATAGAATATAGAATAAGGATATACAAACAAGAACCAATCCCAACGAAAAAGCAGAATAAATTGGATTGGGAAATAATACCACCCCTAGACCTCCTAAGATCAACCCTGATCCCAGAAAGACTAAAAGAAAATCATGTATTGGCCCAGGTAAATCCATTAAAAAAATATATAAATCGAAATATTTCATGACTTTATTGACCTGACCAGGAAAAATAAGTAACTCTATTTTTTTATGTTTATGATACTTCTTAACTTAATTAAATGAAATGAAAATGGGTGTGAATTAATGTAGATAGTGTTATTAGAGCACTGTCATTCCTTATCTGAAAGATCAATTTGAAACTTTCTATTTTTAAATCATTGCTCTAATATAGAAATATATTTCCTATCCAAATCATTTTATCCAAATTAAACGAGCATTTTAGTCAACTTTTGTATTGAGCAAGAAAACCTTATTCCTTTGGATCTAAAGCGAGCCTTATTATTTTATTTTATTATTTTTTATGAATTTAATTCTTAAATTAAATTGTTATTGTTAATTCGGAATTTTTTTGAATCAAGGGGTTTAGCCGTTTTTTTTTGAGGTGAATTCGAAATTGTTCGAATTGTGTAATCGTCAATTACTGACGTCGGTAACCGACCCAAGGCAATTTGATTATAATTCAATTCGTGACGATCATAAGTAGAAAGTTCATATTCTTCAGTCATTGATAAACAATTTGTTGGACAATACTCAACGCAATTACCACAAAATATACAAACTCCAAAATCAATACTGTAATTAAACAACCGTTTCTTTCGAATATCACTTTCCAATTTCCAATCTACAACGGGTAGATCTATAGGACATACGCGAACACATACTTCACAAGCAATGCATTTATCAAATTCAAAGTGAATTCGGCCTCGGAAACGTTCCGATGTGATCAGTTTTTCGTAGGGATATTGAATAGTTATGGGTAAACGATTCGCGTGAGACAGGGTAATCATGAAACCTTGACCGATGTACCTGGCAGCTTGTATTGTTTGTTGACCATAATTCATGAACTCAGTTACCATAGGGAACATATCGTGAATATATACAAATAAAAAATGGAATACTTGTTTCTTTCTCTTGTTTGAGACAAGTCCTAAATATAGAATAAAGGAATCTTTTATAGTGAAAGAAGTTGGGACGAAGTTGTTAATAATAGATTACCTAGAGAAATAGGTAAAAGAAATTTCCATCCAAGATTTAATAGTTGGTCCATTCTCAGCCTTGGTAAAGTCCATCTTGTTGCAATAGGAATGAACAAGAACAAATAAGTTTTCGCTAATGTAATAAAGATACTGATTATTGTTCCAAAGACTTTACCCGTGTCAAAAATCTCAGGAACGGATAGATACGGAATAGAAAGATTCCAACCTCCCAAGTAAAGAACGGTTACAAATAACGAAGAAACTAGTAGATTCAGATACGAAGCAACGTAAAATAAACCAAATTTGATACCTGAATACTCGGTTTGATAACCTGCTACTAATTCTTCTTCTGCTTCTGGTAAATCAAAGGGTAATCTCTCACATTCGGCTAGAGAAGAAATTAGAAAAATGATAAACCCTATAGGTTGACGCCACAAATTCCACCCCCAAAAACCATATTTTGACTGCGCTTCAACTATATCAACTGTACTTGAACTATTAGATAATCATAGTCGATGATAACATCTCTGTTCTCATCGCTATTACAGAACCGTACATGAGATTTTCACCTCATACGGCTCCTCAAAGGTCACAAATAAATCTAAGGACATTTTCTTATTATTTATCTTGCTATTTTGTAGGATAGAGTCAAAACTTATCCCAAGGTCCCGAATTAGACCAACGCAATTCTGTTTGCTATATTATATGTTATATATAAAAAGCGTGCTTCTGAATTGATCTCATCTTTTATTTCATTTTTTTGTTGATGAATAACTTAATCCTTGAATAAAAGACTTTTTGTAACAACATCACATAGATATTTCAACCTATCCATTTTCTATTACGAAAAAGAATTTCCTAAATTAAATCATGACAGGGGCTCTATCTTTCTAACGAAAAGAAAATCTATATACGAAAATCTATATAGGAAAAAAGAATAAAAACAAGGATCTCTTTTTTTTTGCAACTATTCTATTTTATTTCGTTCCTATTCTCCTTTCTCATAGGGATTTTACTCAAAATAAAAGGTTACTTCGTTCTTGATAGTTATTTACTTAATCGGTGGATAGGAACATACTCTGGATCGGAATCGTGGGTAGTACTTCTTGATCATTTCTACCAACTTAAAGTCCCAATTTGAATTCCTTTTATGTACAGAAATAGTCTCTTGGCTAACTTACAGAATCTCCATTAGTAATCCTTTGTGTATTTTAGTCTTCCTAAACATCCACTCAATTTTGTTTAACCTCTCGTTATGTTAATACACCTATGGTAATAGATAGTACAAACTCCATATAGTCGATCTTTTAAACCCGTTTCAAGTCATGATGACTAAGCAACCAATCTTGGGGTAAACAGGGTTTACTGCTTATGTCTACTTTAATACTTAATTCTTGTACATCGGAAATGAGACTCAATCTTTTGACTGCAAATTTTTAAGCTGTTTTTTTCACCCATATAACTATCTGCTTTAGTTCATCACTCCGAATGATGAATAAAAAAATGAAATATATATCCAACCCGTTTTACTTTCTTCTTAGAAAGAAAAGAAATAGGATACATTTTGTATTTCATCGAATCACACGTAGAGATATTGATAATACACATAAAGTTAATGGTATTTCATAACTAATTGATTGAGCAGCTGCCCGTAGACCACCTAAAAAGGAATATTTATTATTTGAGCCATATCCCGACATAAGAAGTCCAACGGGAGCAATGCTTGAAATAGCGATCCATAAAAAAACACCAATACTAAGATCGGCTAGAACAAGACGGTAGCCAAAAGGAATTACCGAATAACTTAGTAAAATGGATATGACTGCGAGGGATGGTCCGGTACTGAATAAACGAGCATCTCCTCTAGATGGAAGAAGGTTCTCTTTGAAAAGTAGTTTTGTACCATCTGCTAGAGCTTGAAGAATTCCTAAGGGGCCGGCGTATTCAGGTCCAATACGTTGTTGTATCCCTGCAGATATTTCTCTTTCTAACCAAACAATTACGAGTACACCTATTGTGATTCCTAATACAAGAGTCAAAATAGGAACAAGCATCCATATGATCCCATAGACCTCTTTTAAGGATTCCAATCTAGAAAAAGAATTGATAGCTTGTATTTCGGTTGTATCAATTATCATTTTAACGATCAACTTCTCCCATAATGATATCTATGCTACCTAGTATTGTCATAATATCAGCCAATTTCATTCTTTTAACTAATTGAGGAAGAATTTGCAAATTGATAAAACCCGGTGGGCGAATTTTCCATCTCCAAGGAAAAACACTCTGATCTCCTATCAGAAAAATTCCCAATTCTCCTTTTGGGGCTTCGACTCTCACATAAAGTTCTTGTTTCGACAATTCAAAGGTTGGAGAAGGTTTTTTACTAATAAATCGATATTCAAAATCATTCCACTCAGGACCTTTTACTCTACCAAAGCGCCGTAGTTCTAAATTCTCATAGGGTCCCCCTGGAATTCCTTCCAGAGCCTGTTGTATAATTTTTATGGATTCTATCATTTCACCGATTCGTACTAAATAACGAGCTAATGAGTCCCCTTCTTTTTGCCATTGAATCTCCCAATTAAATTCGTCATAACACTCATAATGATCAACTTTACGAAGATCCCATTGGATTCCGGAAGCTCGTAGCATTGGTCCTGCTAAGCCCCAATTTAGTGCTTCTTCTCCGCCAATAATGCCTACGCCTTCAACTCGTTCTAAAAAAACGGGATTCCGCGTAATAAGCTTTTTATATTCAGCAACCCCTGTTAAAAAGTAATCACAAAAATCCAAACATTTATCGATCCAGCCATGAGGTAGATCAGCAGCTACTCCTCCGATACGAAAATAATTATGCATCATTCGCATACCGGTAGCAGCTTCGAATAGGTCATATATTAATTCTCTTTCTCGAAAAATATAGAAGAAGGGGGTCTGTGCGCCAATATCTGCCATAAAGGGGCCAAGCCATAACAAATGGGAAGCTATACGACTCAACTCCAACATAATGACTCTGATATAACTAGCTCTTTTAGGTACTTGAATATTTCCTAATTGTTCGGGCCCGTTTACAGTTATTGCTTCTGTGAACATAGTCGCTAAGTAATCCCAACGTGTTACATAGGGCAAATATTGTATAATTGTTCGATTTTCCGCAATTTTCTCCATCCCTCTGTGTAAATAACCCAATATTGGTTCACAGTCAATAACATCTTCACCATCTAGAGTAACGATGAGTCGAAGAACACCATGCATTGATGGGTGGTGAGGACCCATATTGACTATCATGAGGTCTTTTCTTGTAACCGGTACATTCATAAGTTTTTTATTGATTCACTCTTCCATGAATTGCTGAAAGTGAAAAGAAGTTCATCAAAACAAAATTTAAACGAATAAAATAAAATGATAAAATTAAAATAAGTACTTAAAATCACATGACTCTTACAATTAACGAGTTTTTGTCTCTCGAATACCCAACTGACCAATTAATTCTTTATAACGTACTCTATTTTTTTTTGCCAAATAAGACAACAGTCGTTGACGTTTTCCCAAAATTTTTCGCAAACCTCTCTGAGATAAAGAGTCTTTTTTGTGCAATTCCAAATGTGAAGTAAGTCTCCGTATCTTATTGGTAAAACTGAATACTTGAAATTCAACAGACCCTCTGTTTTCTTCTTCAGAAATAACCGAAATGAATGCCTTTTTTACCATAAAAAATTTCCCCTCTTCCACTTTTACAGATATGGATTTTACCGATGAGTAATACTAATGATAGTAATTTTAATGTGGTATAGTATATATAATAATTTGAATTTCTTTATGGAATCTTCATTTTCATCCTAATTTAAATTTTCTCAACTCACATTAGTCAATTCAGTTTAAATTAACTTTCATTCAGATAGGAATACAAAAAGGGGTATATTTTTGCATTCACAAAAGGGCATAATTTAGACCTAAAATGAAGAAGATTCTGTTAATTGATTTCTAGGTCTAATTGATACCTTAGTAGTTTTACTAGTGTATAGTTAGAATGGGATGGAGGGCGGGGCGTGGGTGAACCTCTTTGCTTTCATATACCCCATAGGGGTATAGCATATAGGAAAACTGAACTATTAACGACCTTTCGGCCGTGGATACATATGTATCCTTAACATACTGAAACGACTGCTGTTATTTGTATCAAACCAATAGCGATTCATACAAGCTAAATCTTCTAATCGATAATTAGGCCAAAGAAAAGACTTTAATTTAATTAATTCATTCTTATCTTTATCAAGATGTTTCCTTTTGTCCAAAAATGGATTACAGTTGTTCTCAGCGAAAACTATTGGATTTTTATTCTTTGAATTGAAACAAATTAGAATTCTCAACTCTTTACGATGTCTATGCAATAAAATATTTTCAGGAACAAGCAAATCTAAATCATTCTTAGCAATATATGTTTGCTTAGCAATATATGTTTGGTCTCGGTGTCCTTGATTAGTTTGGTGCTTACTCTTATGAACCAATGAAATACCTAAAGTTTGATACATAATAAATTGTCCATCGTTTTTTACAGACAGACGGGTGGGTTCGATAACCAATACCCCCCCTTTGATCAATTCTGCAAGACTTAAATTTTTCTGAACCAGCATTATATCCAAACTTATTTCTCTTCTTTGAATCGAGGATATAGTAATTTTTCTTGGGTTTATCAGTCTAAGCAGGAGACTATATATTTTAATATTATTCATCATTCTTTGATTCAAAGCATCGCCCCATCTCAATTGAAAAAGTAAATAACGTTTCAGGAAGAAATCTAGTTCTGCTTCTGTGTTGCTTTTGTATTGTTTTTTCTTTTTACTCCCTTTTATCTTTGATCCTGTATACTGTTCTTCAATATCTTTTTCACCTTTTTGTTGGTTTGTTGAAGGAAGGGATCTAAGATTCTCTTGTTTTTGTGCATCTGATCTAAGATCTCTTTGGCCTGCGGCGAGTTCTTTTTCTTTTTGATTTTTTTGATTTCGATTTGGATTCTTTCTTTTTTTATTTGATGGTATAACACATTTCCCTTTTTTCTTTCCATTCATGTTTTTATTTTCACTAACAACATTTTCATTTAGATTCCAATTGAAAAGCAGTACTTTACTTGGTATAATCCGCGGTTTCAGTTTATATAGATTATAAAGTAGCAAAAATTCTGGGAAGAACCAAAGTTCCAGAGTCGAGATGGGACGATTTAGCATTTCTTCATTCATTCCCATCCAATCCAAAAAAGCTTTTTGGGGATTGGGGGAATAGATTTGAGTATTTTTCGGAAGTGTAAGATAAAAAAGGTCTTTTTTATCAATTTTATCAATTATTTGATAATTGTTACTATCAATTTGAATATTTTGATTACTCTTGTTATGGATTTTGATCCAGGCCTCAATATCTACTTTTTGTCTAAGATCAAAATTAAGAATTTTCCAATCAAAATATTTTCTATTGGTATTTTTTTCCATATATCTAATATCGTCCTTTCCTAGATAATTATTAATAGGAATACCCCCCCACATATCAAAAAGATTGTGTTTATGTGTGTTGAAGTTATAACAAAAATCTTGGTTTTTATTTACTTGGACTTGAAACAGTGATCCATAAATTGACGAATCCCTCTTAGTTTCCGAATTAATATATTTATATGATAAAAGATCATATCTAGAATATTTTCTAAAATTATCTTTTTGATTCAATAAGGAATTGATTTTAGAATCATTTTGTTTTTTGTAATGAATTAATCCGTCTTTTTCATATGAATTCCATTTCAAATTTTCATTTTTGCCCATACGACGTTGATTAACTCTATTTCTCCACTTTTGTGGTATTAATCTAGACCATCTAATCTGGGATAAATCGTATTGATAACGTCCCTTTAACCAGTTTTTCCATCGATTCATTCCATAACTCGAAAGTTTCTTATGACTTAATTCATAATTAATTATTCCTTGTGTTTCAAAAGAATCCTTTATTTCAGTCTTAAGAAAAAAAGACATTTCGAGATATTGAAAAAGAGATCTTAATCTATACAAGGTACTAACTGGGATTTGTGATAATTTGTAAAATACATATGCTTGTGACAAGTAGGATAAGTCACAAAAACTATGTGAATTTCTCTTATTCCTAATAGTATCAATTGACCTTTTTATAGTCAAAATAATTGAAATAAAATGAATTGTATTTTGGTTTTTTTTATTAATTCTTTCTTGATTTGATTCATTAATGGTAATGGATTTATCCATAATTTTTTTTATTGATTCAAGAAAAAGTTGTGTATTGAGTCTGGGAATATTAATGATAGATAAAAATATATCTACGTATATTCTTTCAACAAAAAGATTTATAAAGCAATCTAATTTATAGATTAATCGGACATTTCTTCTTTTTAATATTTGCCAAATATTTGTTGGCGGTTCTAATCTTTTAGCATTATAACTTCTTTTGTTAGCACTAATATCTATTCCTGTGGTTATGTTTTTTTTCTCTTTTGTAATTCTTTCTATTTGATTCCTAATTGTGCTCGTTCTATCAGCCAGATCCTTCTTTTTTTTTTCTGTCAGTGAAGAATTTGTCCAATTTGGAGATTGAATTTGAATAAATGATTCATGAATTATCTGATTGCTGATTCTAGAATCTTTTTCGTTTTTAATTTCATTCGATTCATATACTTCTCTTAAGTTAAATAATAGAACTGGGTTAAATTTGGAAAGTTTTTTTATTATTCTTTTTATAAATAAAAAACTTTCGATAACCCATTTTTTTGTTCCTTTTGAAATTAATTTGGTTTTTCCTTTTAAAACTCTTAGAGCTAAAAAATACGCCCTTTTCCATTTTCTAATTGTTGTTTCTAGCTCCTTAAAAATGGGCTCAAAAAAGGAAGATTGTTTTCTGGGAGAACCAAAGGGAAGTTCCGTTTCCATTCCCCAAACTGTTAAAAAACAAAAATCATCTTTTTGTTTTTTCTTTTTCCTTAGATCTCTGTGAGGGGATGCTAGTTTAGATCTGTGCCAAGGTTTCAAACAGAAAGGAAATAGTATTTTTATCTGAATACCGTCTGTCAACCAATTTTTCGGAAATTCTGTTTCCGATAATTGAACACCATTATAAGTACATTTAACATGCATTTCTTTATTCCATTCTTGCATATCTTCAAACCATTCAGGAAATTGCAATAATAGCATACGTCCTATATTTTTGGCTATTA